TTATTAAGGTGTCTGAATAAAGTAGTAAACTGTAAATTTACTTAAGGATAATATCCCCTTAATAAAGTTGAAGTTATAAGTCTTATAGTTTAAAAAATATTAAATTGCAAATTTAAAGATGATAAAAATATCTAAGACTTACCTTTACTTAGATATTTCTAACTTTGAAGGTTATAAGTTTATATTTAACTTAAAGTCTTCTAAGTTTATACTATAGAATTTATAGCTAATAGAGAAAAAGTAAATAGTAAATTAGAGATTATAACAAAATGTAATGGTTTATTAAAATTTAGTGTTCATTTTTTAAAAGTGTTAGAAATTAATATTGATGAAAATACTAGTCGCGTATAAAATATTAAAATTAATAAAGATGTTATTATAATTAATGAAACTAGTAATATTTCATTTAATGAAATTAATATCTGAATAATTATTATTTTAGATAAAAAACCTATTAGAGGGGGGAACCCTGCTATAGAAAGTATATTAATTCATAAATTTATTTTTAATCATAATGTGAATTCATTAAAAACAAATTGATTAATAAAATTAATTTTTATTGATTCAATTATATACACTAATATAAATAAGTTAATTGAATAAATTAATATAAAAATCAATGAAATCTTTATTGTTCTGATTGATCTAATAACTAAAGTTATATTGTAAATAGAAGAAAATCCTAATATTTTTCGTAAAGAGGATTGATTTAGAGATGATACTGATCTAATTGTAACTCTGATTAATAGAGGAATAGTTACTATTCCTCTATTAATCTGATACATTGCTGTTAAAGGAGGTAATTTTATAATTGTTAATAGAAAAATCATAATTATGTAATCAATTGATTCAATAATATTAAGGACTCAATTGTGGAATGGTGCAATACCAATTTTAATTAATATAGAAATTACTATTAATATTTCGATTAATTCTATGTTAGCCCCAACTAACATAGTAATAATTCTAAATAAAAATATTGTTGATGCTAATCTTTGAATAATAAAATATTGAATTATTGATTGAGATCTAGTAATTTTATTTGATATTATTAAAGGAATAAAAGATAATATAGAAATTTCTATTCCAATTCACAAAGATATTCAGTTATTAGAACAAATAGTAACGATAACCCCAATTATCGTTCTATTTACTAGTAAAAATTTAGTTGAATTAATTAAAATTAAAAAGAAGAATTATTCATTCTATATTTAGGGTATGAACCTAATAGCTTTTTTAGCTTATCTTTCTAATAATTTGTTTTTTAGTGTAAGATGCACATGAATTTTTGATTTTCAAAGTTTAAGTTTAATTCTTAAATAAACAAACAATAAGAGTATTAAAAATACATAATTTATTCTATCAAAATAATCCTTTTTTTCAGGCATCTCATTTTTTGATTTTTTGATTATATATTTATTTATTTTGTACGGCTTATAATAAATTAAAGCTTCATAGCTATGTAAAAGTGTATTTAAATACTAATAACTTAAATATTTTATACAATATGTCTAATAAATTCAAGTTTATACATGGAATACCTAATAATAACACCTAAATAAAGAATATTTATATAACGTTATTTATAATATATATTAAATATTTATATAATATTAAATATTTAATATTATATATTATATTAAATATTTAATATTATATAAATATTTAATATATATTATATTATTAAGCAGAGATTTATATTGATTTAAGTCTTTGTTTTTCTTGTAGTTGATAATCCCTTTGAATTTACGTTAATTTGGGGAGGAAGTAAAATATGGGCCATAGTAAAATATCATAATTTTTAATAAAGTTTGATTCTGTCTTTAAAATTAGCTTGTTCATTAAATTATATGGAAATTTTTAAATTATTTAATTCCAGTAATAAGTATTTTAAATAGAGTTATTTTTCTGAATTAGTAAATGAATATTTAGTAGATTAAATTTGTGCCAGCATTCGCGGTTAGACATTTTACTAAAGTTAATTTTATAGAATTTAATTTTTTAAATTTCAAGAAAATAGTTTTAATATATTTAGGTGGAATTTATATTTTAATATAATTTTCTTTGTACAATTTATTTTTAAAAAATTTTATTATTAAACTAGGATTAGATACCCTATTATTTTTAATGTAATTATTAATTCTGAATATTATTAGTTATGTTCTTTAAAGCTCAAAGGATTTGGCGGTAAAATATCTTCTTAGAGGAACCTGTAGATTAATTGATAAACCACGATATACTCTACTTTTTATTTATTTGTATACCGCTATTTAAAGGAGTGTTCTTATAGGATATTTTCTTTTTCTTTACTGAATTATATTAAGTCAAGGTGCAGTTTTTAAAAAGTTTCTATGGGTTACTTAAATTATAAATTTTATAGGTATATTTATATAATTATTAAATATTAATAAGGATTTAAAAGTAAATTTATTCTAATTAGTTAATTTGAATTTAGTTCTATTTTATGTACATATCGCCCGTCACTCCTAAGTTAATTTAGGATAAGTCGTAACAAAGTAATTTTACCGGAAGGTGAGGTTAGAATACAGGTTATAGCTTATCAATTAAAGCTTTTTATTTACATTAATATGAAAACTAGTTAGTTTAATCTGAACAGTTTTTTAATAATTTATTTAATAAATTTTTAAATTATTTTATTTTTTCTTAGTATTATTTAGACACGAAAATTTTATTTTAACTGTGAAGGTTAATATACATATGTTTAATAAGATTTTTAGTAGTACCTTTTGTATCAGGGTAGTTTTAATAAATCAAAAAATTTAATATTCCCGAATAGAAAAGTTCTATATAATTAATTATTTATTTGTTTCAATAAATTTTTTAATAATTATATTGTAATTAAATGTTAATCGCTTTTTATATATCTGGTTGTTAAGGAAATTAATTCAATTAATCATTATTTTTATTTTATTATTCATATCTCTATAATGTAAAGTTATTAGGGATAATCTTAATAATTATTAATACAATTTTTTTAATTATTTGATATTTATTAACTTTAAAATTTTGTATTAAGTTTATACTAAATTTATATTAATTTTTAATTTTTATTTTTATTTAATTTTTTACTTAATTAATTAATATAATTATATTTTTATTTAAATTATTATTTAATTAGTATAATATATAATTAAATTTAAATGAATTCGACAAATAATTTTTCCAACTGTTTAACAAAAACATTTCTTTTTGATTTATTTAAAAGGTAAATTCTGCCCTATGGATTTCTAAATGGCTGCAGTATTTTGACTGTGCAAAGGTAGCATAGTAATTAGTTTCTTAATTAGAAGCTGGTATGAATGGATTAATGAGATAAATATTTTATTAATTTTATTTTTAAAAATTAAATTTTAAGTAAAAATGCTTAATTAATTTCTAGGGACGATAAGACCCTATAGAACTTTATATAATAATATTTAATTAATTTTTATTTTTATACTAAATTAAGTATTTTTTATAATTTGCTGGGGTGGTGAATAAATTTTAACTTTATTATTAAATTTCAATGATTTATGTAAATTTTGATCCTAATGGATTAAAAGATTAAGTTACCTTAGGGATAACAGCGTAATTAAAATGGAGAGTTCATATCTATATTTTATTTTGCGACCTCGATGTTGAATTAAGGAAAGGTTGGGAAGCAGAATTCTCAAGTCTAAGTCTGTTCGACTTTTAAACCCTTACATGATTTGAGTTCAAACCGGTGTAAGCCAGGTTGGTTTCTATCTTAGAATTATTATTAATTTTTTAGTACGAAAGGACCAAAAATTTTTACTTTAGGTAATATCTATTTAATGATTTGGCAGATTAGTGCATTAAATTTAGAATTTAAAAAAGTATAAAAATTACATTCATTAATTTATTCTTTAAGATTTTTGATTTTGTTAATTTTTGTAATAATTTCAGTAGGATTTTTTACTTTATTGGAACGAAAAGTTTTAGGTTATATTCAATGTCGTAAGGGTCCTAATAAGGTTGGTTACTTAGGTATTTTACAGCCTTTTAGAGATGGTATAAAATTATTTATAAAAGAACAGTTTTTTCCTATAAATTCAAATTATTTAATTTATTTAATTTGTCCAATTTTTAGTTTAATCCAATCTCTTTTAATGTGAATATTATTCCCCTTCTATGTAAACTCTTTAGAAATAAGCTTAGGTTTGCTTTTTTTTTTATCTTGCTCAAGTTTAGGCGTGTATGGTTTAGTAATTTGTGGTTGATCTTCAAATAGAATTTATTCTATATTAGGTTGTATACGAAGAGTTTCACAAGTAATCTCTTATGAAGTTTCATTATCTATTATTTTATTAAGATTTTTTTTATTAATTGATAGATATAACTTAATAAATTTTTATTATCTTCAGTCTTCTCTATGATTTTGTTTATTTTCTTTACCTTTATTTCTTAGATGGATTTCTTGCTGTATGGCTGAAACTAATCGTACTCCATTTGATTTCTCCGAAGGAGAAAGAGAGCTTGTTTCAGGGTTTAATGTAGAATATGGGGGTGGTGGATTTTCAATTTTATTTATTTCTGAATATTCTAGAATTATTTTTATTTCTTTATTTACTTGTATGATTTTTTTAGGTTCTAATTTAAATAGACTTTCTTTTTATTTCAAACTTATTTTAATATGTTTTATATTTATTTGGATTCGAGCTACTCTCCCTCGCTTTCGCTATGATAAACTAATATATTTAGCTTGAAAGTGTTATTTACCTCTATCTCTAAATTATATAATATTTTTTATAGTAGTAAAGTTACTATGTTTTTATCATTTTTTTTTGTAAAGCTAATAAATCTATATCTTTCTTTTACTTTCAAAGTAAATGCTTTATATAAGCTAAATAGCTTTAATTAATTAATTTTTCTCATATTTTTGAAATAATAGGATCTGTTAAGAAATATATAAAATATATTAACGTTAAAATTATTCCCGTTTCAGTGTATGGAAATTCGACTGGTCGTGCACCAATTCAAGTTAATAAGATAATAGTAACAATATAATTTCAAAAGTTTAATTGTCTAATTGGATAAAATTGAATTCCCTTGAATTTACACTTTATTGAAAACGGTAAAATAGCAAGAATAATAATTGATAAAAATAATGCTATTACTCCCCCCAACTTATTAGGAATTGATCGTAAAATTGCATATGCAAATAAGAAGTATCATTCAGGTTGAATATGAATAGGAGTAACTATAGGATTGGCTGGAGTGAAATTATCTGGATCAGACAATAAATATGGGTTATATATAGTTAGTATTATTAATAAAGTTAATGTAATAGTAAATCCTATTAAATCTTTGATAGAAAAAAATGGATGAAAAGGAATTTTGTCAATATTAGAATTAATACCAATAGGGTTATTTGAACCTGTTATATGAAGGAAAAAAAGATGAATTATAACTATCATTACGATAATAAAAGGTAAAATAAAATGTAATCTAAAGAATCGAGATAAAGTAGCATTATCAACACTAAATCCACCTCAAATTCAATTTACTAATGAAATACCTAAATAAGGAATAGCAGATAATAAATTAGTAATTACTGTAGCTCCTCAGAATGATATTTGTCCTCAAGGTAAAACATAACCTAAAAAAGCTGTTGCCATTGTTAGTAATATAATTAAAATTCCAATATTTCAAGTTTTTTTATAATGATAGGATGCATAATAAATTCCACGACCAACATGTAAGTATATACAAATGAAAAAAAGTGAGGCTCCATTAGCATGAATATTACGTATTAGTCATCCATAATTTACATCTCGTATAATATGTCTAACTCTATTAAATGCTATTTCAACATTAGCAGAATAATGTATAGAAATAAGAATACCGGTTAACAATTGAATAGTTAAGCAAAGCCCAAGAATTGACCCAAAATTTCATCATCTAGAAAGATTAATAGGAGCTGGTAAGTCTACAATTGCATTATTAAAAATAGAAAGTATTTTATCTCTTTTTCGTAAAGGTTTATTCATTTTATTTAGCTCGTAATGGTCCTTTATAAATTTTAACAATTTTAGTTACTACAATTATTGTTAAGAATATATATATAAATAATAAAATGGTTACTACTAGTGTTTTTTTATTGTAAATTTTAATTATGGAAATAGACTCTTTTCTAATTGAAATTATTATTTCATTTTCTATTTGTGTTTCTATTATTAATTCATCTAAGGGTAGTATTAGAATAATAATAAATATAAAAATATTAATAATTTTTGGGGAGAATTTTTCGTTAGAAGCGATTCTTCTTATATATATAAATAGAATTAATAAACCTCCAATAAATATTAAAAACATAATTATAGGTATTCAGGATCTGTCTATAATTTTAGCTAAAATTAGTGTTGAGAAAATAGTTTGAATTAATAGTAAAACTCCTATAGATATAGGAGTTTTTAAAAAAACTAATGTTGTTGATGTTGCTAAAATAACTTTTACACATATTAATTTCAATTCAACAAATATTTTAATAAAAATATTAATTTTGGGTATTAAAGATATGGATTTTTCTATTTTGTTGAAGTTTTAAAGGTTAACCCTATTTTTAGTTTACAAAACTAATATTTTTATTAAATTATTAAAACTAATGTTTAACCTCTTTATATATATATATATATTTTCTTTGATTTCATTACTAGTAATTCGAAAACATATTTTCCTATGTCTAATTAGCTTAGAATTTATTGTTATTTCTATTTTAATAATAATTATATATTATTCTTTAATATATTTAAGTAGATATTATTTAATAGTTATTGCTATAGTATTCTTTGTATGTGAAGGTGTGTTAGGTCTAAGAGTTTTAGTAAATATGATCCGTTGTTATAGTAATGATTATTTAAATTCTATAATTTTATGATAGCTTTATTATTTTTTATAATCTTTATAACCCCCCTTTGTTTTATTAATTTGCCTATGATTTTTCAATATAGAAACTTATTAATTTTAATTTGGTTAATTTTAACAGGTTGTGGTTCTTTTTATAATAAGATTTCATATTTTATAGGAGTTGACATTATTTCATTTAATTTAATTTTATTAGTTTTATTAATCTCCTCCTTAATAATTATTTCTATAATAAATTACAATTGAATATCATCATTTTTATTTATCAATTTATCTTTAAATTTATGTTTATTAATTATTTTTACTAGCATAAATTTTTTATACATGTATGTTTCTTTTGAATTTGTATTAATTCCTTTAGTAATTTTAATTATTGGTTGAGGTTATCAACCTGAACGATTAATATCTGGTATATATTTACTATTTTATACCATATTAGTTTCTTTACCTCTATTAATTTTGTTAGTGTATATTTATATAGATTTAGGTAGTTTATTTTTTGATATAATAAAGTTGCATTCAAATTTTTTTTTAATTCATTTTATTTTAATGATTGTCTTTATAGTTAAAATACCTATATATTTGGTTCATTTTTGACTTCCTAAAGCTCATGTTCAAGCTCCTGTATCAGGTTCAATAATTTTAGCAGGTTTAATACTTAAAATTGGTGGCTATGGTTTAATCCGGTCATCTTTTTTATATGAATATATATATACAAAATATTCATATATTTGATTTACTATTTCTATACTTGGTTCAATTTATATTTCAATTACTTGTCTTATACAATCTGACATAAAATGTTTAATTGCTTTTTCATCAATTTCTCATATAGGTTTAGTGATTATAGGTCTAATTAATTTAAGAAATTTAGGTTTGATAGGTTCATATTATTTAATACTAGCTCATGGATTTTGTTCTTCAGGTATATTTTACGTAGCTAATATTTTCTATAGACGTACAAATAGACGAAGATTTTATATTAACAAAGGTTTAATAATTTACTTACCAAGAGGTTGTATTTTCTGATTTATATTTTGTTGTTTTAATATAAGTTGTCCTCCTAGCTTAAATTTTATTAGAGAATTAATAATTTTAACTAGAATAGTAAATTTTTGAAATAATTCAATTTATTTCTTTATTTTTATTTCTTTTTTTTGTGCCTGTTTCAGATATTATTTATTTAGATTTAGACAACATGGTTTATATTCAAGTTTATATAGATTTTCTAATATAACTTGTTATGAATATTTATGTATATATATCCATTTAATCCCTCTAATTTTCTCTCCTGTTATAATCTCTAGATTTTTTTAAAACTTGAATAGTTTATAAAAAATATAGGTTTGTGGTTCCTAAGAAATTTATTTTAAATTTTAAGTTTTGTTAAACTTGTATTATTTATGATCTTTTACTTTGTTTTTATTTTCGATAATTTTTTTATTAGTTTCTATAAATTTATCTTTATTTGATTTAACTGTCATGTTTGAATGAGTCTTAATAGATTTAAATTCAATCAATTTTACTTATATTATTTTTTTGGATTGAATATCTGCAGGGTTTTGTTTTGTAGTTTTATTTATTTCATCTATAGTAATTTTATATAGTTCATCATATATGGGTGATTATAATTATAGATCTATTCGATTCCTATTTTTAGTATTAATATTTGTTCTGAGAATGTTTATTATAATTTTAAGACCTAATATAATTAGAATTCTTTTAGGTTGAGATGGATTAGGTTTAATTTCTTATTGTTTAGTAATTTATTATATATCTTTAAAAAGATATTTAGCTGGTATAATTACTTGTTTAGTCAATCGTTTAGGTGATATTGGTTTACTTATTTCTATTAGATGAATATTTAGATATGGTAGTTGAAATTTTATATTTTATTTAACACATTTTCAACCTGAATTATTTTATTTGCTTATTATTTCTTCTTTCACTAAAAGAGCTCAAATCCCTTTTTCAATATGACTACCCGCTGCTATGGCAGCCCCTACTCCAGTTTCTGCTTTAGTTCATTCTTCTACTTTAGTAACTGCAGGAGTATACTTACTTATTCGGTTTTTTAACACAAAATATTTTATTAATGATTTTCTAATTTATGTAAGTATTGTAACTCTTATTATATCCTCATTATGTGCTAATTATGAATTTGACTTAAAAAAAATTATTGCATTATCTACTCTTAGTCAATTAGGTTTAATAATAAGAAGTTTATTTATAGGCATAGTGGAGATAACATTTTTCCATCTTCTTTCTCATGCCATATTTAAATCTCTCCTTTTTCTTTGTTCTGGTATTATTATTCATTTAATAGGCGGTTGTCAAGACATCCGATTTATAGGTTCTATTTGTTATTCGATACCCTTAACTAGATGTTGTTTAAATATTTCCAATATATCTTTATGTGGATTTCCTTTTTTGTCTGGGTTTTACTCTAAAGATTTAATTATTGATAGAATATCTTTTTTAGGTTCAAATATATTTGTAATGATTTTATTTTATTTAAGCTTAGGTTTAACTTCAATCTATAGAATTCGTTTATTTTATTATAGCCTTATATCAAATTTTAAGTTTTTTTCGTATTTAAATATAAGAGAAGAAATTTATTTAATGAAATATAGAGTAGTAATTTTATCTATATTTTCTTTGAAATTTGGTTGTATGTATATATGAATTATAAATTTAGATATAAAGTTTTTGTTACTACCGTTTTATTTAAAAATTTTAACTTTATTTATAGTAATATTAGGTCTTTTTATTGGATATGAATTTTCTCATTTTTATAAAAATCTAATTAATATAAATTCTTTCTATTCATTGAATGGTTCAATATGATTTATATATAGTTTTTCTACTTGAATTTTCATAAGTAATTATAATTTTGGATATCATATAAATAATTCTATTTATTGAGGAGAATTTTTTGGTGGTATAGGAATTTCATATTATTTACAAAAATTATCTAATTTTATACAGATATACAGAATAAACTCTATAAAATTCTTTTTTATTAGAATATTAATTTGGTGTTTAATAATTATTTAATTTCTATAGCTTATATAGAGTGTTTCAGTGAAGTTGAAAAGGAAATTTATATTTAGAAATATATTTAGTATTATAATTCATAGACTAGTAAGTCAATTTTTTAACGAAAATAAAATGTTTAATTTAAACTATATGAATTAATAAGAGGGAAACGGAATTAAACCGCTTTAGAAATCAGTTAGCAGCCGTTTCTATAACTAACCCTCTTTTAATTGGATATAATTATATCATTAAACTTATTAACATTAAGTTGCCTCCCCTTTGGCTTCAATTAAAACATGAGGAATGATTCCTTAATTTTAGGTCGAAACTAAATGTAAATTTTACTTCTTTGTTAGTAAGGTTAATCCTAAGACACCTTTTGATTGCAAATCAAATATTATATTTAAATATAACCCTCTATTTAGTTCAGTTGATTATACCATTAGATCATTCATATAAAATTCCTACTAAAAGAATTAAAATGAATCTTGTACAGGTTAAGATTCAAAATCAAATTTTAATTATTTTAAATGTAATTACTATAGGTATAATTATAATAATTTCAATATCAAAAATTAAAAAAATAACTGCAATTATAAAAAAGTGTGTAGAAAATGGTATTCGAGCATATGATAATGGATTAAATCCACATTCAAAGGGTGTTGATTTCTGTGTATCAAGATTAACTTTTTTTCTTACTAAAAAAATAAGTAATGAAATAATCATTATTAGAATTAAGATAATAAAAAATCAATTGATTATTATGTTTATTATCCATTTTTTTAATAAAACCTTAAAGTTGGAAGCTTAATATACTTTTTATACTAAATGAATAGTTTATTATGTACCTCATCAGTAAAATGAAATATATAAGAAAAGTCAAACAACATCTACGAAATGTCAGTATCAAGCTGCCGATTCAAATCCTGTATGATGGTTTTTTGATATATGAAGTTTTATAATTCGAAAGTTAGAAATTATAATGAATATTGTTCCAATTAATACATGGATTCCATGAAATCCAGTACCTAGGAAAAAAGTTGATCCATATACTGAATCTGCAATTGTAAATGGTGCTTCAAAGTATTCTACAGCTTGTAATACAGAAAAGTAAAGCCCTAAAAGGATAGTTAAAAATATTCTTTGAACTGTTTGTGAAAAATTATTATTAATAATTGAATTATGAGCTCATGTAATTGAAATACCAGATGATAATAAAATTATAGTATTCAATAATGGAATACTTATAGGATTAAATGGTTTGATACCTAATGGTGGTCATTGTATACCAATCTCAATAGATGGTGATAATCTTCTATGAAAGAATGCTCAAAAAAATGATGAAAAAAATAATACTTCCGAGATAATAAATAAAATTATACCTAATTTTATACCATAAGTTACACTTTTAGTATGTAATCCTTGAAAAGTGGATTCACGAATTACATCCCGTCATCATTGAAATATAGTTAATAAGATAATTATAGTTCCTATATTTATTAATCATATTTCATTAGAATGAAATCAAAGTACTGTTCCTATAGTTGTAGTTATTAATCCTATAGATCCTGTTAATGGTCAAGGTCTATTATCTACTAAATGATATGGATGATTTTTCATATTAAATTTCTCTAGAATATAGTGTAGTTAATGTTATAAATACGTATGCTTGAATAAATGCAACTGCTATTTCAAATAATATTAATAATATAAATAATCATATTATTAATATTATTATTGAAAATCTTTGTGATAAGTTGTTACCTAATAATCTTATTAAAAGGTGACCAGCAATTATATTAGCTCTTAATCGAACTGCTAATGATCCAGGTCGAATAAAATTTCTAATAGTTTCAATTAAAACTATAAATGGTATTAAAATAGAAGGAGTTCCAATAGGAACTAAATGAGTGAATATTCTATTATATTTATTAATTCACCCATATAATATTAATGATATTCATATTGAAAGTGCAAAAGATATTGAAAACACCAAATGTGCAGAAGCTGTAAATACATAAGGAGTTAGTCCTATTAAATTATTAATTAAAATTAATATAAATATTCTAACTAATATAATTGATGGTTCTTTTTTATTCGTGTGTAAAATTACCTCATTAGATAAATTTTTATTGATTAATACTAATATATTAATAATCTTTCTTTGTAAATTTCAAAATGGTTGAGGTAAAAATATTAATAAGATTATTCTTAATCAATTTAAAGATAAGTTTCCTGTAGCTGGATCAAATACAGAAAATAAATTTATTATCATTTTCAACTAAAATTTGCTTTATTTAGATTTTTTAACTCCTGTATTTTATTATTATATATAAAATATAATATTATTATTATAATCAATAAAGTAAAAATTGATATAAAAAATAATCTTGTTCATCATATTGGTGACATTTGTGGGATAAAGAAATGCTAATATATATATAGCAATTTAAATTTGACAAATTTATGTTTTACCTATTAAACTAATTTCTTTTCATTAAGAGTAAAATTACTATAATTGATTTAAGAGACCAATGCTTTACTTATTTAAGCTACTTAATGTAGAGAATTTATAATATTAGAATTTTTTAATTCAATTTATAAATCTCTTTATATCAATAGACTCAAGTATAATAGGTATAAATCTATGATTAGCTCCACAAATTTCTGAACATTGCCCAAAGAATAATCCTGGTCGTATTATGAAAATTCTTCCTTGATTAATTCGGCCAGGAGATGCATCAATTTTAATTCCTAAAGCTGGAATTGTTCATGAATGAATAACATCATAAGAAGTTACTAAAATTCGTGATTTAACATTAAATGGAAGAGTAATTCGATTATCTACTTCAAGTAACCGAAATTCATTATTATTAATATCATTAACTTGTTTTATATAAGATTCAAATTCAATCTTCTTAAAATCTGAATATTCGTAACTTCAAAATCATTGATGACCAATAGCTTTTAGTGTAATAAGTGGTTTGTTTATTTCATCTAGTATATATAAAATTTTTAATGAAGGTAGCGCAATAATAATTAATAAGAGGGCTGGTATAATTGTTCAAATTAGTTCAATTATTTGTCCTTCTAAAAGTATTCGGTTATTGATTTTTCTTATTATTAATGATACTATTATGTAGATTACTGTAGTAGTAATTATAATTAAAATTATTATAGTATGATCGTGAAATATAATCAATTGTTCTATGATAGGTGAAACTGCGTCTTGAAATCTAATTATTTTTCATGTTGCTATTTTCAATAAAATAATTTATATTTATATAAGAATCTTAAGTTCATTGCACTAATCTGCCATATTGAACTTGGTTAATTTTTAATTTAGTAACTAACCATTATAGGTAACTCATTATAAGAATGTTCTTGAGGTGGTGTTTGTTGTAATCATTCAATTGATGAATAATTTCTATATCTAAATAATGTGATTCGTTTAGAGATTAGTCTTTCTCAAATAATAAAAATTAAAATTATAATTCTTACTAAAGAAATTATACTACCAATTGATGATAATAAATTTCATGTTGTATATATGTCAGGGTAATCAGAGTAACGTCGTGGTAAACCTCTTAATCCTAAGAAATGTTGAGGGAAAAATGTTATATTAACTCCTACAAATATTACTGAAAATTGAATTTTTAATCATTTAGGATTAAGAGTTATTCCTGTGAATAATGGGAATCATTGAATAAATCCGGCTATAATTGCAAATACAGCTCCTATAGAAAGAACGTAGTGAAAATGGGCTACTACATAATATGTGTCATGTAAAATAATATCAATAGAAGAATTTGACAGAATAATTCCTGTTAATCCTCCGATAGTAAATAAAAATACAAAACCTGCTGATCAAAGTATAGATACGGTTATTTTAATTGAAACTCCATGTATAGTAGCCATTCAACTAAAAATTTTAATACCAGTTGGTACTGCAATAATTATAGTGGCTGACGTAAAGTAAGCTCGTGTGTCAACATCTATTCCTACAGTAAATATATGGTGAGCTCAAACAACAAAACCTAAAATTCCAATTGAAAGTATAGCATAAACTATTCCAATATAACCAAAAGATTCTGTTTTCCCTCTTTCTTGTGAAATAATATGGGAAATTAATCCAAATCCAGGCAAAATAAGAATGTATACTTCTGGATGTCCAAAAAATCAAAATAAGTGTTGGTATAAAATTGGGTCCCCCCCTCCTGCAGGATCAAAAAATGTTGTATTAATATTTCGATCTGTAAGAAGTATTGTAATAGCTCCTGCTAATACAGGTAAAGATAATAATAATAAAATAGCTGTAATTAGTACAGATCATACAAATAAAGGAGTTCGGTCTATATATATTCCTTTAGGTCGTATATTAATGACTGTTGAAATAAAATTTACCGCTCCTAAAATTGATGAAATTCCTGCTAGATGTAATGAAAAAATTGATATATCAACTCTTGGACCTGAATGAGCAATATTTCTTGAAAGGGGGGGGTATACTGTTCAACCTGTTCCCACTCCTATTTCAATGATAGATCTTATTAAAAGTAATGTTAATGATGGAGGTAAAAGTCAAAATCTTATATTATTTAATCGTGGGAATGCTATGTCTGGAGCTCCAATTATAATAGGTAATAGCCAATTACCAAAACCTCCAATTATGATTGGTATAACTATAAAAAAAATTATAATAAATGCGTGTGATGTAACAATAACATTATATATTTGGTCATTATTAATAAATGATCCTGGTTGTGCTAATTCAATTCGAATAATTATTCTTAGTATTATTCCTACTATTCCTGATCAAATTCCAAATAAAAAATATAATGTACCAATATCTTTATGATTAGTAGAGTAAAATCATTTTTTCAT